CCTGTAGTTGTAGTTTTAGGGTTCTTTTCATTACTTGCTTTGGACTAGAAACGGAAGATCTGCTAAAGTGTGAGTCCGACGAGTTGGGTTCGACTAATTCACGAAAGAGATTCTCATATTCCCACAATTTGATTCGATGCGAAATTGAGAAGTCCCCTTCTCTTGGTTCTAGAATAGAAAGAAAAGTGCGAATCCTTTCATTTCAAGGAATTGATTAGTAATACAATAACACTAGTAGATCGGATTCCCTGAACGAAACCAAACAATAGTTGTAACAATCCACATTCCTGATGCAACCATTGCTTCATTTAGGGCCAAGGGTTCCTTCTTGACCGGTAGGACTCCATACTATGGAAAGAAAAAATGTCGAACCTAAAAGAATATAATTACTAGTCTTAGAGTTGTCCAAAAATAGAAAAGAAAGGTTTTCTTTCTTCGATCGTGTGATACTTTTTTCTCATTCGAGATATTATGTGTGATTAAAGAACCTACTACTTACTTCAATCAGGTAAAAGGTGTTATAAGGTCGTTCGTTCCAAAAGAGAAACTAGAGTTGATACAGTTGAAAAAGAAATGATCAAAATCGAAACGATTTTCGAATTTTATTCCACAGCGATTCAAGGTAAGTTTCATTTGTGAATGAAATTCCGAGACAAAGTTCTTATTCCTAGTCCTTTACTCAGAAGTTGCTGAATGAATCTGTTGATTTGCAATCGTGGAATCCGCAGATGTCACAGATGATCAATCCAGCCTTTTTTTTATCTTTGTTCGAGTCCCCTAGACTGACTGATGAATCAAACTGAAATTGGAACGGATTCTGATTCTGTCAATTGGTATTTTTTCGTATCCTCTTATCTTTCAAAAGCGGAAACTTAGGTAAGTGTTTTAGAACCATATGTATAATATAAAAAGAACGTATCTCCTTTAGCTCCTTCATGCCTACTATAACTAGTTATTTTGGCTTTCTATTGGTGGCTTCAACTATAACCCCGGCTCTATTTATTAGTCTGAGCAAGATACGACTTATTTGAAATGAATTGAATGAACAATTCTTTTAGAAAATAGAAAAAAAATGTTTCCTCGGATTCTAGAGTGCCTTTCCCCATCAATTGTCAATTCTTGCTTGATGAGATTCGTGTTCAATTCGGATGAATATTTAAGGATAGATATTCCCTCTCTCTTTTCCCCTTTTCAACCAAATCGAAATGATTGAAGTTTTACTATTTGGAATCGTGTTAGGTCTAATTCCGATTACTTTGGCTGGATTATTCGTAACTGCATATTTACAATACAGACGCAGCGATCAGTTGGACCTTTGATTAAGTAAGATTAACATCTCGGTTTTTGATTGACCTCCTGCGGACTCAAAAAAGGAGGAGGTCGAATTCAGGTTGCTGTTCAAGTTAGTGAAGGTATTTCACTCGAATTCGACCCGCGCTCTGCAGGATTTGAACCCACGACATCGGGTTTTGGAGACCCACGTTCTACCAAACTGAACTAAGAGCGCTTTCTTATCACCATCGATAAGATAAGATCGCAAAGACAAGGATTTTTTTCTACCCCCCAGAACGTATCTATATAGTATCATAAACAGAAAGATTCCGTATGTCCAAATTCAATCGATCTCAAGGAACCTCTCGTTACTGCCCATAAGTCGAAAGAATAGGTAGGGATGACAGGATTTGAACCCGTGACATTTTGTACCCAAAACAAACGCGCTACCAAACTGCGCTACATCCCTTTCAATTGGTATTCAATTGGTATACAGTGTCATTGTATAGAATCCCTGTCTTGTTTTCCACATCATTATTTCTCCATTGAGATACAATCTATCTTGGCATTTCTTCTTTTTGGTCTCACAGAATACTCCGTAGGAGTGGGACGCTCTTTTTTCGTTTTAAGGAAAGGGAAATCTTAGTGTTATTGACATTGACCAGGTCATGGTATATTTCCGGTTTTGTTAGGGAGTCCGCGTACAACTAAAATACAAGCGATCCTTAAGGACCTATGCATCTGATCATATATGTATTCCAATAAAGAAGGAGGATTTTCAATGCGCGATCTAAAAACATATCTCTCCGCGGCTCCTGTGCTAAGTACTCTATGGTTCGGGTCTTTAGCAGGTCTATTGATAGAGATCAATCGTTTCTTCCCGGATGCGTTGACATTCCCCTTTTTTTCATTCTAGTTATTGACATGGGAAGGGATGAAGAAGATTAGCGATACAATAAATTATATGTGACTAATACCTCTTCCTCTCTCTCTTTCTTTGTTTTCTTTTTTTGAGGATAAAGTAAAGTAGGACAGACAAAGAATCAAAGTGGATTTAACCTCGGCGAAACTCCTGATTAGGCTCGAATTCATAGAGGGAGTACGAAACTAGAAATAATGGGTTTAGGGTAACAAAATTATACAAGATACTTAAATGAAATACATTCGAAATAATTGAGAGTTAAAAATCATTGTATTACTTCTTAATATTACTCTATTGATTGCAACGAAATCGTTCCTAATCGGGTTAGCCACTTCTATTTTTCCCTTTTTTTTCTTCGTTTCGGATTGAAACTAGAAGAGTTGAGTGAATCCAAAATGCAAAGGAGGTTCATGGCCAAGGGTAAAGATGTAAGAGTCAGAGTTATTTTGGAATGTACCAGTTGTGTCCGAAACAGTGTTACTAAGGAATCTCCGGGCATTTCCAGATATATTACTCAAAAGAATCGACACAAGACACCTAGTCGATTGGAATTGAGAAAATTCTGCCCCTATTGTTACAAGCATACAATTCATGGGGAAATAAAGAAATAGATCGAATCGAATGCCACCCTTTCCAGTAACAAGAACAAATTACATAATGACATATAAGAGATATAAACAAATCAAATCCTATTTCGGTCGTATCCCAAATTCGAATTCAGAAATAGGATTTTTAAGATAAGGACTAAATAAACCATGGATAAATCCAAGCGACCCTTTCTGAAATCCAAGCTGAAATCCAAGAAACCCTTTCTGAAATCCAAGAAACCCTTTCTGAAATCGAAATCCAAGCAATCTTTTCGTAGGCGTTTGCCCCCAATTGGATCGGGGGATCGAATTGATTATAGAAACATGACTTTAATTAGTCGATTTCTTAGTGACGAAAAAAAAATATTATCTAGACGAGTGAATCGATTGACCTTGAAACAACAACGATTAATTACGCTTGCTATAAAACAAGCTCGTATTTTAGCTTTGTTACCTTTTCTTCCTATTGATAAAGAGAAACCATTTGAAAGAACAAGACCCAAGTCAACCCCTAGCCCTAAAAAAGGTCCTAAAACCAAAAAAAAAATAGGCCTACGGCCACAATGGAATAAAAGGAATAAAAATTCCAATCTTTAACCCAACTCGGGTAGGGTAGATGTTTTGTTCGCAAAATGAGCGAACCCAAGAATTGTCACGTCGGAAGAAACCAAAAAGAATCCGAATCGGGGAAGAAAAAGAAGAAATAGTTCATTTTTTTTTAGTGAATCGTGCTCGTTCATTTTGACTACCTTATCCTATTAATTTATACTCCACCTTCCCGGAGTGCATTCTCCGGGCAAGCCTGTTCCGCAAAAAGAACCCTGCAAACTGAATGATCTCATTGGAAATCATGGAAATACAATTTCGATTTGATATAGCGATTTGCGCTAGTATTTTTCGATTAAGAAGCGAGTGCTTCGTGTGCAGCTTGTATATAAATCTACTATATTTATAGAATTTATAAAATACCTTAATCTTATGAAGTACTGCAATCTCACGTATTACTGCATTTATACGAGTGATCCACAAACGGCGAAAATCTCTCTTTTTCCTACTTCTATCCCGATGAGCAGAACCCAAAGCTCTCGTTTTCTGTTGAGTCATAGTTCGGGTAAGTCTTGAATGGGCCCCTCGAAAGGTTGATGAAAATAGACGCATTTTTGTTCTACGTCTCCGAGCTATATATCCTCGTCTAATTCTGGTCATTGAATCCACTGAAACTTTGATGAATAACTAATTGCTTTCTTTTCTTTCAGTCATTCTTTTCCCCCTTCCCGGTCTATATAATAACAAAACGGATTCTTCCGGTGTATAAAAAAAAATTCCAATGGCTTTTGCTGCGATAACCTTCCCAACCACGATTTTTTCCAGGCATTTCACCTCGAAATATAAAATTAGATTGATCAAAAAACTAGTCAAAGTCAATTTAAGTAAGAAATATAAATGAATAAAAAATAGTGGGTTCCATCGTTTCTATGGTTACTTTTTAAACGGTGAGGTCCTTTCTATACACCGGAGCCCCTTCCTTATTTAGTAACTTGTATAGTTCACACTCTTTGGCTCTACCCATTAATTATCCAGTAATAGGTCTTTTCACAATAAGATCTACCTATACAGTAACGGCATTTAATTATGAAGGTTGGTTAGGTAGCTGACCCTGTGAGTCCGTTCTTGCAAGAGTAGGAGCATCATTTTTATGCTTTTTAAATAAGATTTCCCCCGCTTAATGGATAACCATTTGCTACCAATGGGGAATTGCTTCGCATCTCCAATTGAGGTGATCGGATTTGTACCAATGTAAACCATAAATTTCATACACAATAAAGGTTTTTTTTTTTAGACAGGGAATGGAGTTCTTCCACTCTATGCTATTCATTGGTTTTATCCTATTCATTGGTACTGATCTTTGATACTGTAAAAATTGTCTCCTTTCTTTTAGTTCAGTTCATGATCTGAACGAGTCGCACATACACCCTAGTACATGTTCCTCGACGCTGAGGACATCCCCGAAGAGCGCGGGCTTTTTTTACATTTCTGATTGGCTGTCTTGTGTTTCTAATAAGTTGTTTAATAGTTGGCATGCTGAATCATATACAGAATGGGCTGGTTTAGATCGATCCTAACCGGATGATTCTAAATTCGGATTCGGATTCTTCGTTTGTTTCTTCAGGGCTATCTACCGTTGCATAGGTTCCCGGGGGTTTTGGGGCCGGGGCAGACGGAGGACAGAAAAAACTAAAAAGTTTGTAACCTCCCCAGGCGGAGGCAACACTAATAACAGTAACCCCCGTCGTAACTAACGCCATTTTGACCAGCCATACTAGCCAGCTGGTCTTCTTCTTGTCGCGCATAAATGATAATGTTGGGGCATTCAATACAATTCCATGAATTTGGGCTTCTGGTGGTGTCATCAAAGAATCCCTGTGCGGGTTCCATAACTTTTAGCTTCGTATGGATTCATGAGATAATCCCTCTGTAGGTCCAGATAGACAATATGCCAGGGTTTTTTTGTTTTTTGTGAATAAATACTTGTGACGTGGTTGCGGATACTTTTAAATTCATCCCCATCCCTGTACAACTCCCCTAGGCCGGGCCCAAGATAAGAACAACTAGGTTGGTGGAGCAATATCTTAATGATATACCATCCTGAATGACTTCTCTATTTCGCACTATTTGGCGAAGGAAAGAGGTCAGGTAACGTATAAGAACAAAAAGAGAGAGGTGAGCAACCGTACAGGCATTGTTTGCGCATTGCATACGGCTCCACGATGGAATTCCGTTTTTTTTTTTTATTTCACTTCCATTGAATAAAGAAAGATCAAAATAGGATTTCTAAGATCTGAAGGTCTTTCAATGATCCAGTTACCACCCTTCCTTTCGAGAGAATTTTAAAATATTAATACTAGGATAGTACTATGATGGCTCCGTTGCTTTATCTATTTTTATCGTCTGCGATTTGGCAATCCCAAAGTGTCTTGTTGATTTAATCAACAAAGAAAATGCTCATTTTTTTTCATTTTAAAAATTTCTCATACACTAAATAGTGGAAAGGGACTAAAACCAAAAAGTTTGTGACGCTGAAATGGATCCCCGATAGATAAGATCTAATCTGAAATGCTTTTTGTTTCATACCACTCTCTCGATACAGAATCTTATCGTATGAAAAAACAAGAATTGCGTCTATCAAACTCGAAGTGCCATGCTATTATTACTTATTATTTGATTCATATTCCATATAGCGAAGGCATAGTCTTCTTTTTTCTCTCAAATAAAAAATAAAAATGCATTGGCACGACCCGAACCGTTAGGGAATGCTATACATTCGTCAGTTGCTGCTCCGAGCAAGACCAAGGATCCCATTGAATAGGCCTTCCCCAGGGTTATTGTATGGACGTCTGGTGGCACATATCGCATTAAATCAAAGAGACCGATTCCGCATAGTGCCCATCCGCCGGGACAGTGTATAAATATATAAAAATCCCGGGTCGGGTCAGCTTTACTGAGACCTACTAGGAGACCCATAAGGGTATTCGTGGTCTCGAAATCAAGCTTGTTGCATAAAAAAAGGCATCTTTCTCGATGAAGTCGGTTGATTAGGAAAAAATTGTCTTCTTTTCTTTCGGAATCCTACACGCACGTTGTTTGGTGCAGACGATTCAAAACATTGCAATGTGTAAATTCCAGCCCTTTTCATTGTTTCATAGTCGGATTTTTCTAACTCCTAACGAGCGTATTCCATTTTTCAAGAAAGATAAGTTTTGGAGCACTTCTCCCCCCAAAAAGAATTCATGAAACTTGAAACTTATCGAATTCAGTTTGTATTGAGGTTTTGTTTTATTTGATCGAAATTCGATTTTTAATTATGGTGTCATTTTCTTGTTACTAAATTATGGGCTTCTTCATATTCTTTCTTTTAGGTTTAGGATCTACTCCTGGTAAAGATTTACTTACCCGATCGCGATTGATACATTATAGCGGGCAAGTTGAGGATCACAACATTGCAGTGACTTCTTGTGATGGTAGGCTTTTAGAGATTTCACCTATGGTGAACTCAAAAACACCTAACCAAACATATCCTAAATTCTTCTAATTGAAAATATTAATATGGATCTCCCAGTTGATCTGATTGCATTTCAGTTCATGCTCCAAATTCTGATGGTTCAATCCATATCTTTTGGGGCGAAAATTCTATAGTTTGTCTCTCACCATATATAATGAAATACATGGTGTCAATTTGTCCTACATTTAATTTGTATCCATGGGACACCACTGCATAAGCCCTTATGCTTGAACATACATATATGCTCTGTTCGTCTGACAGTACCTCTCTAACGAGAAAACCAAGCTAATGGTGTCCTGCATGGCCTGTGGGTTTTTCGTGTCTTCATAATATTGGCAAATCTTCAGTCTTTAATGATGAACTTGAAATTGCTTGCAAAAAGGTGGAAGAAGTTCAAAACATATCTAATTAATGGGATCGTGATATTCTTAACTTGGATGGTGAGTTGCATTCATCTTGTTACCTCCAAGTTTAAATGCATTGGTCCATAGAAAATAGAACTAGACCAATGTCGCATTGCGTATTGAGACTTATCGGGTATAGAATAGATCTGTTTCTATTTGTTCCTACAAACAGAATTGGTCCGCTATTCCCAAGGGAATGGAATATTTACCCCTGCTCCGAGATAATCCATTGAAAGTGGGAAATCCATAGCTCCC